CTTACGTGCATTATTAACCACTCCGATTGTAGAGCAGGTACTAATATTGTGGGTTTACGTATTTCAGTTAAAAGACCCGAAGTAGCAAAGCCTTGGGTAAAAATAGTACTTGAGGCAGTTATTTCGGTTAAATAATTTTTTCTTATTTTGAAATAAGGGACTATATGAATAAGGGAGAAACTCCATGAAAGAAAGATTAATGATTCATATAAATCACTTAGTGGGAAATGGCCCGAATAAATCCAACGAGTGATTAATAATCCTGTTAGACATAAAAAAGTAACTATCATCCCCTTTTCTGACGAATCATATGGTTTTATGATTTCATTGCCCAATAAGGTTATCAAATGAATTATAATTACAATTGAAACAATCGAAAAGGAAATATGAGTGAATATATGCTCTAAAGTTGAAAATATCATAAAAATGAAAAAAAGGGAGGGAATCCCCTAAATTAATATTAATTAAGAATTAGAAATCGGGAATTTAATTTATTTTTATTATAGGATCTATTGGATATCTTTTATAAGATGTCATGCCGCCACTCGGACTCGAACCGAGATGCTCTAGCACTGCTTCCTAAGAGCAGCGTGTCTACCGATTTCACCATAGCGGCTTACTCGAACTAATAATAGCCTATTTATATTCAATCGTCGATATTGAACAAGTCAATTCAATCAAATAAGTTTTTTAGTCAACACTCAAATTGATAAAAAAAAATGAGTTCAAAAGTCAATTTGAAGGTTCATTAGTTTCATTTATTAGGGTGTCCGGTTTATTTATCTTAGGGCTTTGACGTAGTTTATCCTATTCTAAAATCCAACTTTTGTAAGTAGATTATTCTCTCGATAGAATAAAAAAACTGTTTTCATTTTTTACTTTTATTGATACTTCATTATTTCTCGTTTATCTGATTTCATAAATTTCAAACAAAAAATAAATTTTCTCAATGAATCCAAAATAGGTTATTTTGGATTACTTCAAATTGACACATTATTTGTACATTGACAGATTAGTTATACATAATATCTCAACAATGAAGTTCTTTTATTAATTGGGCTCAAAATTGGAGATATATGGTAAATCCATTTCATATAGTAATTACTAAAAATTATAAAAAATTATAAATTAAGAAGTCATAAAGTTATCCAAAATTTTTTACCATGTAATCCATTAGTTTCAACAATCCATTAATTTGAACTAAAAATATTATATCTGCCCTTCCCGAGAAAGAGAAAAATTGTTCATTATTGTAAAGGTCGATGGGGAAAATAAGACTCCCCACCACAAAAATATTAGTGAAAATATACTACAAAGAAATAACAAATCTTGTATTTGTTTCTTTATTCTTTTTTTTTTAGAATTCAGAAAACAGAAGAATTCTTTTTTTTAGACATCTTATAAGATGGAAACCTGGTCTATTTCATATTGATTAGAATAGGGACTGCCAATTGTTAATTTCATATTAAAAAATTAAAAAAGTATTGAGCCAAATTTTTGCGTCAAATCCATTCCGATTATTCCAATATTTTAGGACTTATTTGTTTGTCGTACAAAAAAACTTTTTGAATTCCCAGTAGAAAGAGATTTCCCTAATGACAAAGCTTTTAACGCCGCCCAATATCCTTTCCTTTTCCAAATATTTTTACGAATACGCTTTTTTGATATAGAAGTACGTTTTTTTGGAACTGCCATTTGAAAATCATTATTATAGTTGGATGTGAAAGACATCTATTATTCAAAACAAATTATTATTTCTTATTCATTATCTATTTTTTCTATAAATAATATTCTCTTCATAAAAAAGAAATATAGATATGTGAAAGATCCGTTAAATTGGATCAAAAATTACTCGAAATAATAAAATTTCGATTCCATACAATATTTGTCAAACCAAAAATTTTTGGTTTGGAACTCTTAGTTCTCCTCTCAAATTTATATCTTTAGAATCTGCTAGGTCATAGAAATGAAACTTAATGATTTAATAAAATAAAGAAAGAACCTAAAAGACCTTGATTTTCGTCATTCTAGACTTTATTTACACGTAATAAAATACCTCAAAGGATTGTAAACTTTTGCCTAATAAAAAACTTGAGTCTTTTTTTAGTCAAACTCGAGAAAAGAATACACCTAAATTCAATTTTAAAATTCGAATGAGATTACTAATAAATCTGTTAAAGGATACGTGGTTTGATAAAAAAATATCTCAGTCGTTTTTTACCCTTTCTCGATAAAAAAAGTTCATTTTAGATCTATAATATTCTAACGTTTACTAAGAAATCGTTTTGATTGAAATGTAAAACAATCAATCCCATAATGAATTAGTTAATGCGTTGAAAGAAACTAACTAAACTCAAGAGTTTTTATTTCATTAGACCGATGACCTTAGTTAATCCTATAATTCATATCAGCATCAAGTACTCTTTTTAGCGTAATTTTTTATCCTTGCTCTATGAATCTAAATTATTATTACGAGAAATTCTCGTAATAATAATTTAGA